GGAGAACTGAACCAAGAATTCTCTTTCTTCATCATCAACCAAATCACTGTTCGCGACCCAGGATTCTATTTTCTCATCAATCCAATCACCGTTCACCCCTTTTCTTTTTCTTATCAATGAATAGATCTCTTTACTTGTACGACTTAGATGTCTCGTATTTCTCGAAAAAGCGATTCGATTGATGGGATTTTGTATGATACTTCTGAGATCGATGAGATTGATATTCAAATATTTCTTCTTAGAACGTATTGATTTGACCCCATAAGCGGAACCACCAACCAATAGCATGTTGCCACCAGAAGCAGAAACCCGTATTTCTTCCAGAAAATCTCCTAATTGTTCCAGAGCAACTAGAAAGAGATTCTTTAACCAGAAAGAATTCAGTTCAGATTCAGATGTAGGATACCTATCCAAAAGTTTTCGCAACTCAATCATGTATGATGGAATCATCAAAGATTTGATCTTTTCTAACTCTGTCTGTAACTCACTAGAGGCTCGGGAAACAAAGAGAAGATGTATGCGAACGAGATATCCAGCAACAAGAAGAAGGAAAAGGATTGAATAGAGGAACTCCCGAGCATTTGTTAATCTCAGATGTGTCCATATCAATGGAACGGGTGACTCATTATTTCGATGAATCGTTTCTTCGGACAGAAGGAGATTCTGTAAACACTTACTCGAAATCTCACTTATCAGACTCGAAATCTTACTTTTCAGAGTCAGAGTCCATTGTGGAAGAATCTTCTGAGGAATTGGCCATGATATATCTGATACATGCATAATATCTCTCAAAAAGGATACAAATTTGTGCCTGCTACTTAGTATCCTTAGTATCGGCAATGGTTCTGAAAAAATCTCTAAAAGGGTGGTGAAATTTAGATATTTCCACCCTGTCGAAGTAAGGAACCATGGCATATATGTTTGGAAGAGATTCCATTTTGAGAGATTGAAAAGAGCACCATCTCGTTGAAAGGTTCTATACATCTGCCCTTTCTCAACGCATTTCTTTAGAGAAAGACTCCGTTTTTTTTTCCTCTTTCCAGATGGGAAATCCTTCTCAGAACATGGAGTGTGAATCAAATCCATGTTTGAATTGAAACTGAGATACTCATGCAAGTTCTTCCCTTCTGAATCAGATAGATTCATATCTGAAAGAGGCTGACAATAAGTTCTTTCAAAATGAACTATTTGTTCCTCTGTTAGAGGTGTTGTAGAAATGTCTGCGATCGAGTAAATAGCTCTACGAACGAATGGCTCGGATCGAGTTGGAAAATGGAAAAATTTGTACAAGTTATACCTTTCGTCACCACTTTGTGTAAAATCGTTAGGTATAAATATGTCAGATACCTGTGACTCGATTGGCAAAATAGTCTCTCTCTCCCCAAAAATATGTTTTTTTTTACCGACGCACGAAGAAAATATTTTGTTGCGAATGAACAAGATAGTGAGGAATTGTCCATATGTAGGATCATAATTATTGATACGGGTCTTTTCCACATAAAAAGGGAATCTTTTGTTACAATAGAACCAGAAGCGATTTGGATCATTCAAGAATCGAAGTGGATTTGCTTTATAAAAAGAAGATATCAATGAACTTCTATGAAATGGTTTCACGGGATTCAGCCAATTGTCTCGATCATGGAATATCATTGATAAATAGGAATCCGTGTTATCAAAGGATTTCCTGCGATTATTTCTAGTATGGAATGAGTCAATCACCCACTTTGGTATCTTTTTGAAGCAAAATGGTAATCTTGTTCCTCCATTGATCAAGGATTTCGGTCTTTTGGAAGTATCATGATCATCCAATAAGAAGGGTTTCAATTTATTCAAATGAACGATTTGAACACCTATTGATTCTAACAACTGATTGCGGAGTTGATCATTCGGACCTTTCAATTCATAGATGTGGATCTCGGACCTATGAATGGGGGTATTCCCGATACTCACAAAGAAAAGGGGAAGTGACTTGGACAAAAAGAGAAGTGACTTGGACAAAAAGAGAAGTGACTTGGACAAAAAGAAACGAAGTGACTTAGACAAATCTTGTTTGTCTATAACCTCGGACCAATCAATCGAATATTGATTAATACGTAACCGATCGAACACTACTTGAAAATGGTTCTTCTGTTCAGAAAGGAAATGTTCCAAATGTTCCTGGAAATTCTTGCTCCCATTGGACCATTTGTATCTATATACATCAGGATCCCGATTCATGGATCTCCCGGTTCGAGAAATAAGAGGATCAAACCATTTCTTCTGACTCTTTTTCAAATTCGATAAATGTTGGTTGATCGTATATTTCATTATAGTTATATGATTCAGAGTATCATTTCCTATTTGATCCCTTTGAATTCCATATTCGAAGTTGTGATCGGATCTATTCATTAAAAAGAATCGATTAGATACATTTCTTATGTACCCATAGATTTGAATCAGATTTCGGATCAATCTATATTGATTGACTGCCTCCATTATGTTGTTGCTAGCAAATACCGCT